TTACTTGGGTTCTCCCAATAAATAAAAAGTGTATCATGCGGAGTTCGCGATGGTGGAGGAACCGGATCGGAAAAAAGAGGGATTTTAGTTGTAAGATATCTAATGAAACCGTAGCTGGAATTGAGATCTCATTCAAAGAGAAAGATAGCAAATATCTGGAGTTTCTTTTTTTATCCTATATGGATGATCCGATCCGCAAGGACCATGATTGGGAATTGTTTGATCGTCTTTCTCCGAGGAAGAAGCGAAACATAATCAACTTGAATTCGGGACAGCTATTCGAAATCTTAGGGAAAGACTTGATTTGTTATCTCATGTCTGCTTTTCGTGAAAAAAGACCAATTGAAGGGAAGGGTTTCTTCAAACAGCAAGGAGCTGAGGCAACTATTCAATCAAATGATATTGAGCATGTTTCCCATCTCTTCTCGAGAAACAAGTGGGGTATTTCTTTGCAAAATTGTGCTCAATTTCATATGTGGCAATTCCGCCAAGATCTCTTCGTTAGTTGGGGGAAGAATCAGCACGAATTGGATTTTTTGAGGAACGTATCGAGAGAGAATTTGATTTGGTTAGACAATGTGTGGTTGGGAAACAAGGATCGGTTTTTTAGCAAGGTACGGAATGTATTGTCAAATATTCAATATGATTCCACAAGATCTATTTTCGTTCAAGTAACGGATTCTAGCCAATTGAAAGGATCTTCTGATCAATCCATAGATCATTTCGATTCCATTAGAAATGAGGATTCAGAATATCACACATTGATCGATCAAACAGAGATTCAGCAACTAAAAGAAAGATCGATTCTTTGGGATCCTTCCTTTCTTCAAACGGAACGAACAGAGATAGAATCAGATCGATTCCCGAAATGCCTTTTTGGATCTTCCTCAATGTCCCGGCTATTCACGGAACGTGAGAAGCAGATGAATAATCATCTGCTTCCGGAAGAAATCGAAGAATTTCTTGGGAATCCTACAAGATCAATTCGTTCTTTTTTCTCTGACAGATGGTCAGAACTTCATCTGGGTTCGAATCCTACTGAGAGGTCCACTAGAGATCAGAGATTTTGGAAGAAAAAACAAGATGTTTCTTTTGTCCCTTCCAGGCGATCGGAAAATAAAGAAATGGTTGATATATTCAAGATAATTACGTATTTACAAAAAACCGTCTCAATTCATCCTATTTCATCAGATCCGGGATGTGATATGGTTCCGAAGGATGAATCGGATATGGACAGTTCCAATAAGATTTCATTCTTGAACAAGAATCCATTTTTTGATTTATTTCATCTATTCCATGACCGGAACAAAGGGGGATACACGTTACACCACGATTTTGAATCAGAAGAGAGATTTCAAGAAATGGCAGATCTATTCACTCTATCAATAACCGAGCCGGATCTGGTGTATCATAGGGGATTTGCCTTTTCTATTGATTCCTACGGGTTGGATCAAAAAAAATTCTTGAATGAGGTATTCAACTCCAGAGATGAATCGAAAAAGAAATCTTTATTGGTTCTACCTCCTCTTTTTTATGAAGAGAATGAATCTTTTTATCGAAGGATCAGAAAAAAATCGGTCCGGATCCACTGCGGGAATGATTTGGAAGATCCAAAACTAAAAACAGCGGTATTTGCTAGCAACAACATAATGGAGGCAGTCAATCAATATAGATTGATCCGAAATCTGATTCAAATCCAATATAGCACCTACGGGTACATAAGAAATGTATCGAATCGATTCTTTTTAATGAATAGATCCGATCGCAACTTCGAATATGGAATTAAAAGGGATCAAATAGGAAATGATACTCTGAATCATATAACTGTAATGAAATATACGATCAACCAACATTTATCGAATTTGAAAAAGAGTCAGAAGAAATGGTTTGATCCTCTTATTTCTCGAACCGAGAGATCCATGAATCGGGATCCTGATGCATATAGATACAAATGGTCCAATGGGAGCAAGAATTTCCAGGAACATTTGGAAGATTTCGTTTCTGAACAGAAGAAGCGTTTTCAAGTAGTGTTCGATCGATTCCGTATTAATCAATATTCGATTGATTGGTCCGAGGCTATCGACAAACAAGATTTGTCTAAGTCACTTCGTTTCTTTTTGTCCAAGTCACTTCTCTTTTTGTCCAAGTCACTTCTCTTTTTGTCCAAGTCACTTCCCCTTTTCTTTGTGAGTATCGGGAATATCCCCATTCATAGGTCCGAGATCCACATCTATGAATTGAAGGGTCCGAATGATCAACTCTGCAATCAGTTGTTAGAATCAATAGGTGTTCAAATCGTTCATTTGAATAAATTGAAACCCTTCTTATTGGATGATCATGATACTTCCCAAAGACCGAAATTCTTGATCAACGGAGGAACAATATTACCATTTTTGTTCAAAAGGATACCAAAGTGGATGATTGACTCATTCCATACTAGAAATAATCGCAGGAAATCCTTTGATAACACGGATTCCTATTTCTCAATGATATCCCATGA